TCCTCTTCATCTTGAAGCAGCTCATCCTCTTCATCTTGAAGCAGCTCATCCTCTTCATCTTGAAGCTGATCCTCTTCCTCTTGAATCTCATCCTCTTCATATTGAAGCTCATCCTCTTCATCTTGAAGCTCATCCTCTTCATCTTCATCACAATCCAATAGAAAGTCCCAAGGGCGCCATATTCTAGGAGCCCAAACTATGTGATTGAATAATTCCTCCTCCATCTGTTGCGGGTCGAGGACTCCTTCCCCTTCTTCAAACTCCGATTCGTATTTTTGATAGATAAATCTCTTAATATCTAAGGGATTCCTTGGTTTGGGCCGAAGAAGCAATGTCACTCGATCATTATCAAACTGACTGGAATCTTTTTCTGTTCCTTCTACTTCATCTTCTGTTCCTTCTACTTCCTCTTCTGTCCCTTCTACTTCATCTTCTGTTCCTTCTACTTCATCTTTTTCTGTTCCTTCTACTTCATCTTCTGTCCCTTCTACTTCATCTTTTTCTGTCCCTTCTACTTCATCTTTTTCTGTTCCTTCTACTTCATCTTTTTCTGTTCCTTCTACTTCATCTTCTGTCCCTTCTACTTCATCTTCTGTCCCTTCTACTTCATCTTTTTCTGTCCCTTCTACTTCATCTTTTTCTGTTCCTTCTACTTCATCTTCTGTTCCTTCTACTTCCTCTTCTGTCCCTTCTACTTCATCATTATCAAACTGACTGGAATCTTTTTCTGTCGGCGAGGATCCCACCAGAGCGCCTTCTAACTCTAATAGACCATGAACTAGATCAGATAGGCCATGAACTAGATCAGAATCGTTCTCAACGAGTCCATAAGAAGTGATCCTATTTTTTTCATCGGGTCCGGGGGGAGACAAAAGGTCTTGAGCGATCGATCCGGCAGAACAACTCAAAAGATAAAGAAGTATCGTTAATTTCTTCATGCTCGTTCCAAGTTCGAAGTACCATTTGTACAAATCAGAATCCCCTTCGTCACATGAGTTCTTCTTGATATAGATAGATATAGGATCTATGGGGCAATTCCTTAGAAGTACATTTTGTGCAACAGCCCTTCCTATCTGATAGAAAAGGATCCCATGCTCCTGAACCGGTCTTACGTCGGCTCGCAAATCCCAAGTTTTTCTATGAAGAGCAGATCTAATTGTAGTAGTGTCTATAATTGATTTCTTCTGTGTAATACTAATCGATAGGGCCTCATTGGTAAGTGCTACAAGATCTGGTACACTGGGACCCAAGGTTGTGGACCCGAATCCATTAGTATGGAACATTTTCTTTTCCAAGTGAAATCCCCTAGTATATGAAAGGGTGAAAAGGCACTTTCGTTGTTGTGGAATAAGAAGCCTTCGTATCTTAATGCATGTATTTAATTTATTCGGAGCTATTAGAGCGGGATCCACTTTTTGGGGAATATGAGTCGAAGCAATAACAAGAATATCATTTTTAGTGGAACATCTTTCACAATCCCTGGAGAGATGGTTCACTAATAGACCGAGGGATAAGTAATTCGACTCATTCGAATCCAGATCATGAATGTTTGGAATCCATATTATGCAAGGAGACATTGCTTTTGCTAATTCGAATTGAAGGGTGATATAAAATTCGTCTATTTCCTCGTCCAGCATCTGATACACAAGTGGCACATTCGTCGTAGTTAGCAACTCCGTCATCTCGCTATCAACAAAATCGTCCATATCACCAGGCTCATAATCGTCCATATCACCAGGCTCATAATCGTCACTGTCACTATCCTCAAAATCGTCACTGTCATCGTAAAAAAAATCAAAAAAACTGCCCTCGTAATCGTCCGCCTCGTCACCATACTCATCAAAAAAGCCACTCTCGTCAATATCAAAACCGTTAGGCGTCTTGTTATCCAGGAACTTGTTCAGAACTACTGTAATGAAAGGAACATAGGAGTTTGTCGCTAGGTATTTGACCAAATAGGATCGTCCAGTTCCTATAGAACCTATCACTAAAATACCCCTAGAGGGGGATAGGGCTAAGCGGAGCGAAAAGGGTTTTCCATGAGATGCTAAATGAAAACTATTAGCCCCGCACGAGGTTTGTGAATAAGTGATTGTCTGATAATGAGCAAGGAATATCCGTCTTTCTGCTAAACAGGATGTATTGCACTCATAATTCATTAGATCCTTTTTATGAATGTCAACTAAGTGTCGTAAGTAAATTGCTCCCGGTTGTTCAATCATTTGATAACCAGAGTCATTCTTTGATAAATGATCACTATGAGTCAAACTCAATAGAATTTGATCAATCCTTTTTTCTCTCGTTAAGGTGGAAAACGGAACCAAGAATTCTCTTTCTTTATCCTCAATCGCATCACAGTTCGCGATCCAGGATTCTATTTTATCGTCAATCAAACAACAATGACCGTTCACATTTTCTATTATTTGATCATAACGATAACGTTGACCAGAACAGAGAGAAGAGAAATCCCCTAGCTCTGTTATCAATGAATGGAGCTCTTTACTTGTATGACTTAGATGTCTCGTATTTTTCAAAAAAGCGATTCGATTGATGGGATTTGGTGTGATACTGATGAGATCGAAGAGATGGATAAGAAAAGATTTGCGTCCACCCCATAGCATCTTGCCGCCAGAGGCAGACACCCATAGTTCTTCTAGATAATCTACTAATTTTTCCAGAGCAACTAGAAAGAGCTTCTTTAAAGAATGATGTTCAGGGTACCTATCCAGAAGTTTTCGCAACTCCACGATGTATGATGGAATCATCAAAGATTGGGCCCTTGCGAAATCTCTCTGTAACTCACTATAGGCTCGGGAAAAAAAGATAAGGTGTGAAAAAAGGAGATATCCAGCAACAAGAAGAAGGAAAAGGATTGAATAGAGGAACTCCCGAACATTTGGCCATCTCAGATCTGTCGATATCGATGGTGACTCATTATTTCGATGAATCATTTCTTCATACAGAAGAAGCTTATGGAAACACTTACTCGAAATCTCACTTATCCGATTCCATTGTGAAAGACACAATTTTTTCTGAAGAATTCGCCATGATGTTCCGCATGGATCAGATATAGCATGACAAATGGACACAAATTTAGGACTGCTCCTTAGTATCGGCAATAGGTATGATGACCAAGTATCTAAAAACATCAACTTTAGCAAATTGTACCCTGTCGAGGTAAGGATAAATGGCATATATGTTTTGAATAGATTCCAGTTTGAGAGAATTGAAGAAACCCTATCTCCTTGCAAGGCTCTATCCATCTGCACTTTCTCAACCCATTTCTTTAGATAAAGACTCTGTTTTTTCTTTTTCCTCTTTTCGGATGATAAACATTTCTCAGAATGAATCAAACCCATGTTTGAATTGAAATTGAGATACTGATACAAGTTCTTCCCTTCTGAATCAGATAGATTCATATCTGAAAGAGGTTGACAATAAGTTCTTTCAAAATTGACTATCTGTCCCTCTGTTAGAGGTGTTCCAGAAATGTCTGCGATCGAGTAAATAGCTCTACGAACTAATGGATCAGATCGCATTGCAAGGTGGAAATATTTGTAAAAGTTATACCTTTCATCACCACTTTGTGGAAAATCCTTAGGTATGAATATGTTAGATACCTGTGACTCGATTGGTGAAATAGTATCTCTCTCCAAAAAAGCATGTTTTTTTTTGCCGCCGCACAAAGAAAATTTTGTGTTGCGAATGAACAAGATATTGAGGAATTGTCCATACGTAAAATCAAAATTCTTGATACGGGCCCTTTCCACATAAAAGGGGAATCTTTTGTTACAAAAGAAGCCGAAGTCATGTGGATTCTTCAAGAATCGAAGTCGATTTGCTTTATAAAAAGAAGATATCAATGAACTTCTATGAAATGGTTTCACGGGATTCAACCAATTGTCTTGATCGTGGGATATCATTGAGAAATAGGAATCCAAAGATTTCCTGCTATTATTTCTAGTATGGAATGAGTCAATCATCCCCTCTGGTTTCTTATTGAACAATAATTTAGATTTTTGGGAAGTCTCATGATCATCCAATAATAATGGTTTCCATTTTTTCAAATAAACGAGTTGAAGACCTATTGATTCTAAGAACTGATTGCAGAGTTGATCATTCGGACCTTTCAATTCAGAGACGCGGATCTCGGACCTATGAATGGGGGGGGTATTCCCGAAACTCACAAAGAAAAAAGGAAGTGAGTTAGACAAAAAAAGAAGTAACTTGGAGAAAACGAAAGGAAGGAACTTATACAAATCTTTTTTGTCGATAACCTCAGACCGATCACTCGAATATTGGTTAATACGTGATCGATATCGATCAATACGTAATCGATATCGATCGAAGACCACTTGAAAACGGCTCTTCTGCTCAGAAACGAAATGTTCCAAATGTTCCTGGAAATTCTTGCTCCCATTGGACCATTTGTATCTATATGCATTAGGGTCCCGATTCACGGATCTCTCGGTTCGAGAAATCAAAATAAGAGGATCGGACCATTTCTTTTGACTCTTTTTCAAATTCGAGAAATGTTGGTTGATCGTATATTTCATAAAAGTTCTATGATTCAGAGTATCATTTCCTATTTGATCCCTTTGAATTCCATATTCGAAGTTGCGATCGGATCGATTCATTAAAAAGAATCGATTCAATACATTTCTTATGTACCCATGGGTGCTATATTGGATTTGAATCAGATTTCGGATCCATCTATATTGATTGACTGCCTCCACTATGTTGTTGCTAGCAAATACCACTATTTTTGGTTTTGGATCTTCCAAATCATTCCCGCAGGAGATCTGGACCCACCTTTTTCTGATCCTTCGATAAAAGGATTCATTCTCTTCGTAAAAAACAGGAGGTAGAACCAATAAAGATTTCTTTTTCGATTCATCCCTGGAGTTGAATACCTCAGCCAAGAATTGTTTTTGATCCAATACGGAAGAATCAATAGAAAAGGCAAATCCCTTATGATACACCAGATCCGGCTCGGTTAT